TATATTATTTACACAACACATATGAATAAAGAATATAATTTAATAGAATATAAATAAAAGAATATATATAAAAAAAATAGATAAATAAAAAAGGAAAATGAAGGTTTTTTACTTCACGTGTCACATCACATAAAAAATTTTCCATTTTAAAATGGGGATGGGGAGAGATGGCTGAGTGGACTAAAGCGGCGGATTGCTAATCCGTTGTACGAGTTATTCGTACCGAGGGTTCGAATCCCTCTCTCTCCGCTTCTTCTGATTACTTGAGACTTTCGAATTCGAAGGAATTTCGATCCTTTGATTTTATCATAGCATAGGTAAATGTATGGAATACATAAAATCATAAGAAAAAAATTTCGAAAAAGCAGGAAAAACTAAAAATATCTTTTTTTTATTCCTCACGTCCAGGATTACGCCCTGGATCATTAGATAAAAATCCGAAGATGAAGAGAGAAATAAAGAATATCACTACTGTATAAACGAATAGTTTGAGAGTAAGCATTACACAATCTCCAAGATCTTTTTTTTTTTGAAAAAGGGAATAGATTACTTATTTTTTACCACATACACTATTTTGTTTTGACATGACACCCCCCAAAAAATGAAGTGTTTTTTGAAAAGAAAGTCATTTTCACGAATTTCTTTGGAATAAGATTTTGATTCCTTCGTTATCAAAAATTTCTTGTCATATGATTAGGTATTGTAGGCAACCTAATAAAATCTTTGCTCACTGTAAGGTCAGAACGAGGAAATAAGCTGATCAAAATTCATCGCCGCGGTTATTCAATATACAAGAATTTCTATTTTTGAATCGAGGGTTCATAATGTAAGACTTATCTGGTCTTATCAATTTTTAGAATTTTTATTTATCGAATAAATCATGAATTTAGCAGAGTATTAAATCATCGAAAACTTACAGCAGCTTGCCAAACAAAGGCTAAGAGAAAAAAAAGTACAGGTATGACAGGCATAACATCTACGATTGGATTTAAAAAGGCATAAGCTTCGGGCAATTTGGCGAAGAAAAAACTACTCGAATAAAAGACAGAATTAAGACAGATGCAGATTAAACTAAAGATATTAAGCATAACAAAATTTCGTTCTTGTAGATTAGATAATTTTATTCTGATTGAGTTTTTTTTATAAGGGAAAAAAAAGACAAGTCAAAAAATCTTTCTTTTTCTTCGAACTCTCCCAAATAAAAATCCTTCCTTCCATTCTCAAATGAGAATACAAGGAATTCCATTTTCATACAATATCTTAACTGAATTCCATGTAATGATCAATGAATTTTTTTGATTCTATATCTACATGTGTTGAATCCTAGCAACAATATATTCCCAATGTATTTATTGGGTTGGGATTGACGAATAACCAATACCAATATTAATGTTTATTAGTGTCGAATAGAAATTCGAAATGGGGCGTGGCCAAGCGGTAAGGCAGCGGGTTTTGGTCCCGTTACTCGGAGGTTCGAATCCTTCCGTCCCAGATCGTTTCCATCAGAAACGAAAGATGGGATCACATTGTATCCCACATGAAACATAAAATTGTTAACGAGAACAATCTTTTGTTCTGAATTCTAAGAATCATTCTTAGAATCATATTTTTTCTTTCATTTGGTTTCTCACAAACGTAATCAAGTGTCAAATGTGGGTGGAAATAAATATCTTTTTTTTTTAATTCAAAAAAGAAATTCTGGGTTTATCATTCACATTCAGGATATGCTCGTACTACTCAATATTCATTTTAAAGTTAGTTACTTATGGAAACTTTATGTCCCATATCTATGAAATGTCAATTCTCACACGAAGCATTCTGAATCGAAATGTGAATGAAAGAAAGGCCTCTTTATTCCCTTACCAAGGGTAAAAAGCCTAAAGTAAATAAATGGGGTATCCCAATTCCACAGTCTATGTGGAGACTAAAGAGTAGGGAGTTTTTGGTACTAATTTCATCACTGGTCTTAAAACTTCTAAAGCTGGTGTGGGAAAAAAATAGTAAAAACGAATTGATCTGGACCCCATTTTTTTGTATTTTATCTGGTTCATCTTATATCTTATCCGGTTCAAATGAATAATTGTAAATCAATGTAATGTAGCGATTGGGGGGAAATTCGTATATTGCATCTACTTGACTTTATGGAATTGATGGAAAAGAAAAATTCTTGAACCTGAAGTAAAACAAAATCTGTATTGTATAAAATAAAATAAAAAAGTTTTATTAATAATTGATTTTTTCCGGGATTGCAAATCTATTAATATTAAAGGTTCTTCTTTTGAGGTTTATAGTTTATTTGTTCGAGAAAAATGGATCCTTCATGATTGATCGTCCCGAACAATCTTTTTAAGATGTAAATAAGTCTTAAGCAAACTTTTTTATTCGTCTTTTTTAGAAATATGTTTCATTCATATGATAGAATATAGAGTTAAATAAATTGGATCCTTGCTGAGCCTTCCCCGGATAAATACTTATCTATCCATAGATAGATAGATAGAAAGTATGTACTATTATATACCGGTATACACACACCGGTTGAGCCAATGACTATTCATGATTCCATATTGAATCAATTACATACCGGTTTGAAATAAAATTAGAGGAATGTTATGTTAAAACTTCGTTTGAAACGATGTGGTAGAAAGCAACGTGCGACTTGAAGGACATGATCGGCTGTGGATTCTTACATCCACCATTTTCTATAGGAATGAAGATGTTCTTGGCTCGACATAGTTTGTTCTGCTCTGTTAGGAATCTAATTTGTGTTAGGTTGTAAGTAAATAGTACATGATGGAGCTCGAGCAGAAAGGATTGATTCGTTTATCAGGGGGAAGAATCTAGGGTTAGTAACTATCAATAAGTTAGACCAACTTTGTAAGTATATCCTCAATATATAAATCGAAAGGTTAAAAGATCGAAAAATCAAAGAAGTTTGAAAAATAAAAAGTAAAATTTTTCAGAATTGGTAAAACTATTTCGATCAAAAGTGTATCACAAGGGAATCCACCGTTCATATTCTATTTCTATAGTTCATATTCTATTTCTATAGTATAGAAAAAAATAACAAAAAACAAAAAGGTATGTTGCTGCTCTTTTGAAAGGAGTAAGGATCACCGAAGTAATGTCTAAACCCAATGATTTCACAAAGCAAAGATAAAGGATTCCGGAACAAGTAAACACTATTTTCAATTGTCTCAACAATTGAATCAGAATGAGGAATAAAAATAGATTCGAGATGAGACAAACAAAAGAGGTTAGAGACGGCTCAATAAATGTCTAAGGGTTTCCCTTCGAACTCTGTCAGAATTACCCAACTTGAGTTATGAGTACGAATGAGATTTCTTTTTTTCTGTAAGGAAGAATAAAAAAACGACTCAAATCATAGTCTAATTCATGATTTTATGGATCCATTTGCCATTATATACATATACAGAAATTTAGAATCCTTTTTTCTCGAGCCGTATGAGGAGAAAACCTCCCATACGTTTCTAGGGGGGGCATTGTTTATTTACATCTATTCCAATGAGCCATCTACCGAATCGTTGCAATTGATGTTCGATCCCGAAGAGAAGGAAGAGATCTTAGAAAAGTAGGTTTTTACGATCCGATAAAGAATCAAACTTATTTAAATGTTCCTCTTATTCTATATTTCCTTGAAAAAGGTGCTCAACCTACGGGAACTGTTTGTGATATTTTAAGGAAGGCGGAATTATTTCAAGAAAGAACTTCGATTCGAGTTAATTAAAGTAAAAAAACAAAAAATTAATAAATAAAAAAAGGGGGGGGGGGGGGGGGGGTAACTAGTATCTATCTTTGTGTAATTATTTACATTTACACACAATTTGCCTTTTTCTTGCTGTATTCATACTTAATTTACTTTTTTTCTTGTTTTGTTTGTTGCGGGAATCCACCAACAAACAAGGGGTTAATCTTGCTTATTGTACCTCTATTGATTGAATAAACCCGAGATTTTTTCTTTACTTTACCTCTTTCGTATTTTTTTCATCCAAATTTCGTATTTATGTTTATGTTGTGCCAATCCAACACAAGTCCTTATTTGATTTACTTAAATATGTTTTCTTAATATTGGATTCATATTGACAATGGTGCATCGAAGAAATATAATTCGATCGTAGATAAATAGATCCGTTTATCTCCACCTCATATTGGTTTTTTTTACTTCACTTCAGTCAAATGATGGGTTTGCCCTGCCGGATTTACTGGCATACAAGATGTATTTTCTTAACGAAAAAGAAAAGAAAATTGATAAATAAAATGGCGGTTTGTCACAATTTTGACATCTCTATTGGGAATCTGTTGTTGTTTAATCCGATCTGTCCATTTTGGTATTTTGGTGTTTTTAATTGATCAACAAAAACAAATCTTTCTTTTCGATTTGTTCTAGTTCAATGTTTTGACGGGGTCGTGCAGTGCAATTCAATTGACTTTTTTATTTTGACCGTATTTACATATATATCCTATTTATTTTATTTTTATTCGGGTTGCTAACTCAACGGTAGAGTACTCGGCTTTTAAGTGCGACTATGATCTTTTACACATTTGGATGAAGCAACAGATTCGTCCAGACTATTGGTAGAGTCTATAAGACCACGACTGATCCTCAAAGGTAATGAATGGAAAAAACAGCATGTCGTAATAAAATATTATTATTTTATTATTAAATTTATTATTTAATTAAATATTATTTAATTAAAGTAGAACTTTGAGTTTATCCTTACCGGATCGTTACAATTTTTTTTCTTTTTGTTTGGAAGTGAAAAAAAAAAATTCACATTTACAGTTGGGTCTAGTGAATAAATGGATAGAGCCCTATGGCTCTAATTCTGGTGAAATAAAAAGCAACGAGCTTTTGTTCTTAATTTGAATGATTACCCGATCTAATTAGACGTTAAAGATAGATTAGTGCCTGATGCGGGAAAGGGTGGGTTCTTCTGTGAGTGGACCATTGATTTTCTTTCTTTTTTTTTTTTAATGAATCCTAATTATTCTTTATTATGGATTGGAGACGAATGTGTAGAAGAAAGAGTATACTGATAAAGAGAATTTATTCCAAAGTCAAAAGAGCGATCGAGTTGCAAAAATAAAGGATTTTTTACCCTCTTGTAATTATAACGAACATAAACCAATTGGATAGAAAAGGAGAGGAAAAAGATCTGTTGATTGGACTCCCCCGTTTCCTTTGTTTGCGGGATATATATTTTTTTCTTACTGTAATTATATACATAATACATACCCTGTTCTGACCATATTGCACTATGTATCATTTGATAACCCAAAAAATGAAATAGGTCCCGCCTCTGGTTCAAGTAGAAATATAAATGGAAGAATTACAAGGATATTTAGAAAGAGATAGATCTCTGCAACAACACTTTCTATATCCGCTTCTCTTTAAGGAGTATATTTACACATTTCTTCATGATCGTGGTTTAAATGGTTCGATTTTTTACGAATCCACGGAAATTTTTGGTTATGACAATAAATCTAGTTCAGTACTTGTGAAACGTTCAATTATTCGAATGTATCGACAGAATTATTTGATTTATTCGGTTAATGATTCTAACCAAAATCGATTCGTTGGGCACAACAATTATTTTGATTTTCATTTTTATTCTCAGATGATATTGGAAGGTTTTGCAGTCATTGTGGAAATTCCATTCTTGCTGCGATTGGTATCTTCCCTCGAAGAAAAAAAAATACCAAAATCTCAGAATTTGAATTTACGATCTATTCATTCAATATTTCCCTTTTTGGAGGACAAATTATCGCATTTAAATTATGTGTCAGATATACTAATACCTTATCCCATCCATCTGAAAATCTTGGTTCAAATCCTTCAATTCTGGATCCAAGATGTTCCTTCTTTACATTTATTGCGATTCTTTCTTCACGAATATCATAATTGGAATAGTCTTATTACTCCGAATAATTCCATTTTTCTTTTTTCAAAAGAAAATAAAAGACTATTTCGGTTCCCATATAATTCTTATGTATCTGAATGCGAATTTGTATTAGTTTTTCTTCGTAAACAATCTTCTTATTTACGATTAACATCTTCTGGAGCTTTTCTTGAGCGAACACATTTCTATGGAAAAAT